AAGGTTTTCGTTAGAAAAAGATTCTATAAAAGCAATGATAAATAGATACTAATAGAGCAAGAAAAGAAGGAAATAAAAAAACATAGTATAGAAAAGATATCCAAAATTATATAGAAATCACTATCCTACCCGTAGTTTTTATTTCCTTAATTTAATTGAATTTCGTTTGATTAGGGCAAAGTTCCTTAAAAACCTCTGCCTTTTTTAAAATATCCTGAACAGTTCCTGTAGGCTGAGCGCCTTTTTCAAGGAAATAGAGAATAGCGGGAACGTTTAAATAAGTTTGATTCTTGATCGGATCATAAAAACCCACTTTCCGAAGATCTCTTCCTTCTCTTCGGGATCGAACATCAATTGCAACGATTCGATAGACGGCTCATCGGGATAGATGTAGATGAAAAAGAACCCCCCCCTAGAACCGTATAGGAAGTTTTCTCCTCGTACGGCTCGAGAAAAAATGATTTGAAGTTTTGTCTATGGATAAAATTATAATAAATAGTAAAGGAATCCGTAAAAGAAATTAGCCTATAATTTAACTCATAGTCATTTTTATTTAACTTCCTTCCTGAAAACTAAAAAATCATTTGTACTCATAACTCAAGTTCAATAATTATCAAATATATTAAATAAAATTAAGATATTTTTTTATTGAGTGGTCTTTAACCCCCCTTTTGTCTCGTTGAAAATCTATTTGGATTCTTTATTCGGATCTGTGAGACAATTGAAGCGGTGTTTCCTTGTTCTGGGATCCTTTATCTTTGTTTTAATTTAAATCATTGGGTTTAGACATTACTTCGGTGCTTCTTAATCCTTTCAAAATGGTAGCAACATACCCCTTTTGTGATTTCTTTCTAGAATCATACCGACGGTTGATTCGTGCGCGATACACTGTGGATCGAAAAAGTTTTGCGGTTCCAACAATTTTTTTTAATTGAAAATTTGCTCGAATCGGATCCTTTCAATTTCTATATCGATATCGAAGATATACTTACGAAGTTGTTCCAATTTATTGATTGGCATTAACCCTAGACCGTTGCCCCTGAGAAATTAATCAATACTTTCTACTCGAGCTCCATCATGAACTATTTACATTACAACCCAATAAAAAAAGAAGGGTTCTAGTAGAATAGAACAAACGACGTCGAGCCAAGAGCACCTTCATTCCTATATAAAAGAAAATGGTGGATGTAAGAATAAAAATCCACACCGGATCGTGTCTTTCAAGTCGCACGTTGCTTTCTACCACATCGTTTTAAACGAAGTTTTACCATAACATTCCTCTAATTTGGAACCAGTATGGAATTGATTCAATTATGGAATCATGAATAGTCATTGGTTCAGTCGGTACAGAGACATAGTCATTTATATTTTTTCTTAGCTACATAGATAATAAATCTTTTTTTCTGAAGAAATCTTAGCAAGACCCGGGCTTTTTTTGTATGAACGGAAATTTTTTCTATAAATCTATATCTCAAAAAAATATCTAACAGAAATATCCATAAATCTAAATATAGAAATAACATAACTAACAGAAATAACACGAATAAATAAATTCTATTTGACTCTGCCTGTTCAAGTGACTCAATAAGATAGACTGACCCATTTCCAACTTCTCAAAGATTCAACCCATAAGGAATCATTACAAATCTTGATAATTGAAAAAGTTTCCTACTTCGACATCATTATTTGAGTCAAGTTTTACTTTTACAGTAAAGCCTACATTTGATTATCATAAGAAATAAGAATCTCTGTTTCTTTTCGAATAGAATTGTCAATGATTTAAAGCAAATAAGCTAAATAGATCGAACAATAAAAAGAAATATCATTGTTAAATATTTCAATTTGAATATTTTAGGGATGCAAATTCTTTTTCACAAAAATAGAAAGACTATTGTCACTGAAATAGGATAACAATACATACCCATAGGCTAAGCACTTCCTCGTTTTATATGTATTTTCATATTTTGTTTAACCTGAAGTTAAGTAATCTTTCTGCAACTGTGATCTATGCCCCATCTTATCTTTATCTGGATCACAAAAGGATTCAGTTACATTTGCATGTCATTTGAACTCGATTTAGTTCAGTTTGTGAAAAACTGAGATATGATTCCGAAAAGAATCATTCAAAATCAAAAAAGAAAGAAGAATAATATTCTATCCAATATTAGACCTTGAAACAGAACCTTGTTGAACAAAAAAGATGTATTCGGATACAATGGATATGCTCTGGGACGGAAGGATTCGAACCTCCGAATAGCGGGACCAAAACCCGTTGCCTTACCACTTGGCTACGCCCCATTTATATTTTTATTGGACACTAATACTAATAAAGAATAATATTGGTATTAAGTGTTCGTCAATTCCAGCCCAACTATCTATAGAAAACCTTTCTTCTTTATTCTTCTTTATTCTTCTTTATAGAATATATTATAGATTCGTGCTAGGATTTTGACATGTGTATATCTAGAATTCAACTGAATTTATTGATCATTACATACAATTCAATTAAGATATTGTATGAAAGTATGATTTCTTCTATTCTCCTTTGAGAATTGGAGGATTTTTGATTGAGCGGAAAAAGAAGGAGTTTTTTGTCTACCTTACTTTCTTTATTTTTCCTTATATAAATAACTCAATCAAAATGCAATTATCTCGACGAACAAAATGTCTGTTATGCTTAATATCTTTAGTTTGATCTGTCTTAATTCTGCCCTTTATCCGAGTAGTCTTTTCTTCGCCAAATTGCCCGAAGCCTATGCTTTTTTGAATCCAATCGTAGATGTTATGCCAGTCATACCCCTGTTCTTTTTTCTTTTAGCCTTTGTTTGGCAAGCTGCTGTAAGTTTTCGATAAGATCTTGAATACTATCCTAGAAAATTCATGATTTATTCGAGAAAAATTATAACAATTGATAAGATCAAATAAGTCTGGGAGTATGAACCTTCAATTCAAACATTGAAATTCTTGGCTAGCCGCAATAAATTTTCTCGCCCCATTTCCCGATTCTAATCCTTTTTCCGGCGAAAGACCTTATTAAGTTAGGGTCCCTTAGAATATCTAATTGTGGGTATGAAAGTGATTTGTGATAATCAAATACTCTTATTACAAATTTAAACTTCAGTTGAATTTCTGAACATTCTTTTCTATTTCTAGAATTCATTTCTTGGTGTCAAAATAGGATATGTGATATAAAAATGGAGGATCTATTATCTTTTCTCGTTTTTCTTTTTCAAAAAATGATCTTGGAGGTTGTGTAATGCTTACTCTCAAACTTTTCGTTTACACAGTAGTAATATTCTTTGTTTCTCTCTTCATCTTTGGATTCCTATCCAATGATCCAGGACGTAATCCTGGACGTGAAGAATAAAATAAAAATTTCGTTTTTCTTGCTTGATTTACAATTTTCTTAAGATTTTATTTTGTATATTCATATTCCATACATTTAACTAGTAAAAAAATCAAAAGGGGTTTGCGAAATTTGAAAGAAAAAAATAGAAAGTCATCAACGGAAACGGAAAGAGAGGGATTCGAACCCTCGGTACGAATAACTCGTACAACGGATTAGCAATCCGCCGCTTTCGTCCACTCAGCCATCTCTCCCAATTGAAAAAGATAATTACTATGTTACATTACACATCAAGTAAGGATTAACGAAAGTATTTCTTTCACATTCTTTATCGTTATTATATAATTAGCAATTCCATTTAGATGCTCGAAAGATCCAAATAGAAAGATAAATAAAGAAGACCTTCTTGCTTTTATTTTGTTCGAAGTGCCTTTTGGGCCTGGCCCGGTCAATACCCAGCCGGGCCTTTTTTTGTTCCAACGAATTCCATATATTTATAGGTATAGGAAACATACTCTAAAAAAGATACCCAATTTGGTATCTGTGTAAGAATTTCCATTGTGGGGTTTACATATACTTATCGTTTTTGTTATAATGGAAATTGAAAGGATTAAGAATCAATTAAGTATGTTTTGTAGTTTCTTATGTCATTAGGCAAATCCAATTTTAGATTCAAATCCAAGAATCATTCAGGAATTCTCAGTCAACGAATAGTTAATGGTTCCCATTTGTCATAAATTTTGGCTTTTTTGAATGAAAATATACATTTGATTTTTCAATAGAAAAGTGAGGGGAAGTTTTTCGACATTGTATGTTTTGAGATACTATACAATCAATCGAAGGGGTGGTCAAACAAAAGGGGGAAAGGGTTTCTTTTATAATTTTTATAAATTTAGAAAAAAAAGGATGAAATTAAAAAAGGGATGCAAGTACAATAAACTAAAGTTTAGTAATCCAACCCAGAAAATTTTATCTTATTGTGTATCGTTTTGGCGGCATGGCCGAGTGGTAAGGCGGGGGACTGCAAATCCTTTTTCCCCAGTTCAAATCCGGGTGCCGCCTCATTAACAAACGAATCAAAATTTATTATCTGCTGATATAAATCACCCAAATTTTACCCAACAGAACAGAATAAGACGATTGTTGATACTTGGTTGATTCTAAACATCTGTTCTTTGAATTTTAGATTGAAAGATTTCCAATCTTTTAATCTAAAATTCAAAGAAAGATTATATTATAATGGTCGAAGCAAGACTTCCCGATTCCCTTCTACTACTAATGTAATGTCTACTGATTGGGTCTTGAATTTCATTGGCATAGCCGGCGGCTAACTAGTTGTGGAAAGTCCTTTATGTAATCTACATATATAGACTCGCGAGAATCTCTGAATGTTCAGGCATTCAATCACTATTAGATTGAGATTTGATGGATAATTTACTTTTTTATAGAAAAAGTGAAAAAAATTATTATTTTTTTTGAAACCCCTCGTCAAGAGTATAATATACTATCTCCCAACTGCTTCAGAGAGACAATCGGGAAAGGAAAGGGTACGGATTAGATCAAATAGCAAATAAAAGTATGTAATAGATAGCAATTGATCTATTTGTACTTTGAAGGGCAACAAAGAATGGGCCCTCTTTTTTTATTACTATATGTTCCATTAGTAACATTCCTTTGTAGCGTCATTGTGTATTTTAGTTGTGTTTAGTCTTTCCCGATTAGAAATCATATAGGAATTTTTTAGAAATGGATTTATTTGATTGGTTCATCAATAGTGTTCGGCCAGAATCCCTTTTTGACTCTGGACCATGGATTCTACTATTATTAGTGAGCAATACAATAATGGAATATTTCTATCATAAAGATAAGGGACATAATTGACATGGATATAGTAAGTCTCGCTTGGGCTGCTTTAATGGTAGTCTTTACATTTTCCCTTTCACTCGTAGTATGGGGAAGAAGTGGACTTTAGAAGGACTACTAATTTAGTTTAGGAATGAAACGGTATCAATTGTTTTATAGATCGTTCTGCAACGCATTTTTTATTTTTTATTTGAATTGAAATAATTTTCAAATCAAAATTTATTCATTTAGAAATTCCATTGGATTCTAGTGGAGAAATTTATTATATAACAGTAAAACAATTATTTCAGAAATAAAGAGAATTGGGTCCTACGTTAATTCCATATATGGATTAATCACTACATATATTGAAGATAGAAGCTAATATAGTATACCAACTTTATTAGAAAGTAAAGTACAACTTTATACACTACTATAACACTAATAGAGAGTATGGTAAGAAATAAATTTCTTACCATACTCTCAGATCTCATAGAATACCGCTCATTATAGCCCGTTGATTTCATTTAAAACGCAAAAAAATAATTCTTTTGATTTTATTTCTTCAACTATTGATAAGAACTCAGAAGTCAAGTTTCATTTCAAGTAATTAATTATTTTGACTGACTGTTTTTACGTAAATGATAAGTAGAAAAGCAGTAGGAACTAAAATGAACAGTGCAGTAGCAATAAATGCAAGAATATTTACTTCCATAATCTCAATCTCATCGTTTTTTTATTTCACAATAACTCGGGATTTAATCCCATAGAGATGATAAATCTTTCACCTGTCAATTCAATGAATGCATTACCTATCGATGATCTTGAATCGGATCAATATCATGAATAACAATATCTGAGCTATTAAATTAATTCGTCGTCGAGAATTGAATAGTATAACATACGAAGATCTTTTATCCATACCGAATCCAAGATTGGATTCCCGGACCAATCAAAAATTCCTTTATTTTATTTATCCTTCTTTTCTGTTCTTTCTTTTCTATAACCTACCTTAGGTCTTCCGTATAGAACCATCAAATGAAGTATCTTCGTCCGTTTCCATTAACTACAAAACGCCAACAAAAAATACAAGCGAAGTGGAAAAAGAGAGGAATTAGGTTGTAAATTTGAATGATCCAATTTTCTTTGGAAGATAAAGAAGTATGAGAAAGAGGAGTCGCGGGAGAAAAGATGGAATATTCTATCAACTTCACTATTTTAGTTATTTTCATTTTATTTTAGTTTAGGGTTTGTTCTTTCTTCGACAGAATCCTGAAAAAAAGAGGGGAAACCCCTTCGGAATTAAATTATGATCTCTGTCCCTTCTTTCATTTCACATAAAATGGGGAGGTGAATTGATGTACTTATTGGATCCGTCGGGACTGACGGGGCTCGAACCCGCAACGTCCGCCTTGACAGGGCGGTGCTCTTGCCTATTGAACTACAATCCCAGGGAAATAAGAAGAGATCTAACAGAAAATTTGGATTCTTTTTTATTCTCTCTTATCAGGTATTTCTTAAGAACAAGAGGGTTCTACCATCTGATAGTAGATTGGCAAATTTTTGGGCCGAGCTGGATTTGAACCAGCGTAGACATATTGTCAACGAATTTACAGTCCGTCCCCATTAACCACTCGGGCATCGACCCAACGCCTAATTAGACGTTCCATAATCAACTTCCTTTCGTCTCTCAGGCGGACTTGACAAATACATTTCACTTTTGATAAAATCCTACTCCTATGGTCTTGGTATACCCCTAGAGGGACTTGAACCCTCGTTTTCTCCGTGAAAGAGAGAGGTCGTAACCACTGGACCATAGGGGCACCAATGGACCATAGGGGCCTATGGCCACCTTTAGGAAATCAAAAAGCACTACACAATACAAATACAATAGGGAATAAGGCCTAAGGCCACCTTAACTTAATATAAATCAGCCGAGGGACACCTTTAGAAGATGAATAGGATATGAATCAAATCGAAAAACTCGTTAACTTTTCTGGGGGTTAATGGTAATCAAACTTTACCATTAAACTATACAATCTTTCAACTTTATTTCATTGGTCTTTCTCGTCTTTATCTCTCTCATTCAGAAAGAGTTTTGCATTGGATCCAAGAGACGGTACCTCTGAATCAGCAGAGCAGGAGATGCAAAAAAAAATGATTTACCAAAGTCTGATTTGGAAATTATATTGAGCCCTAAATCATATCAAAGTCATATCAAATTATATATATATATAAATAATACTGTCAACTGTCAATTGACGACAGGAGGGCAATAAAAGAAGAGAAAAGACATTAGGTATATCCGCCGG